AATAGATTCGTATTCACATACATGAGAATTATATAGGAACAAGACTAATCTTCGATTTCTTGTTGAAAAAAAAGAAATCAATTTTTTTGGAGTACTTAGACTATTCCAATTACAATACTCATGAAAAAAAAACCGTAATAAATGCAAAGAAGAGGCATCTTTCACCCAGGAGCGAAGGATTTGAACTAAAATTTCCAGATGGAGGGGATAGGGTATTAATACATCTGACACATAATTAAAATGTGGGAATTTATCTTCTAAAAAAGGAAATATTGAATGAGTTGATCGTAAATTATAAGATTTTTCGATTTCCGCTTCTTCTAAAGAAGATACTAATCGTAGGGAAAATGGAATTTCCACAATGACTGCAAACCCTTCTGATAGCATTTGAGAATACAAATTTTTGTTGTACCCCAAAAATTGATTTTTGGTACAATAATTAGTGGAAAAAAAAAGATTCTGTTGATACATTCGAGTAATTAAATGTTTTACCATTAGTAAACTAGATTTTTTGTCATAACCAAAATTTTCCAACAAAGTGGATCCGTTTAAAAAATGACCATGAGAAAATGCATAAATATACTCCCGAAAGATAAGTGGGTATAGGAAGTCTCGTTGCCTAGATTTCTCAAGTTTTAAATATCCTTGAAATCCCTCCATTTAAAATTAGATTTGAACCGAGGATACTATAATGGATTTTGGGGGTTATCAAATGATACATAGTGCGATACAGTCAAAACAAGGTATTACAGTAAAAAAATAATAAGAATAGATACCTCGTAAACAGGTAAGACTCATCAACGGACTCTCTATCCTCTCTTTTCTTTTTCCATCTAATAATGGATTTCTATTTTAGGATAAATAGAATGGTTAGAAATCCTTTATTTTTTCAACCCAATCGCTCTTTTGATTTTGGAAAAAAAAGCTCTTTATCAATATACTGCTTCTTCTACACATTCCCCTCTACCCCCTAATGTAGAATAACTAATAGTTAGGACTTATAATAAAATCGGTAATCCACTCATGAGAAAAGTCCTTCCCGCATTAAGCACTAATATAGTTTTAACGTCTAATTAGATCGGGTAATCATTCGAATTAAGAACATAAGCCCGTTACTTTTTATTTCTCTATAATTGGAGCATTAAGGCTCTATCCATTTATTCATTCGACCCGACTTTACTTTTTTTCCGCATCAAGAATTCAAACAAGGTTTGGACCAATCTGGTAAGGTAAAAAGATTACCAGAATTTTCCATTGCTACGACATGCTGCTTTTTCCATTCATTCCTTTCAGGATCAGTCGCGGTCTTAAAAACTCTACCGATAGTATGGACGAATCTGTTACTTCATACAAATGTGTAAAAGATGCTAGCCGCACTTAAAAGCCGAGTACTCTACCATTGAGTTAGCAACCCCCAAAAATATTAAAAATTTTTTTGTGTAGATACAATCGGAATCAAAATAAAAAAAGAAATTAAATTACACGACGTAATCAAAATATTCCAATAAAAAAAAAATATAAAAATTTCGAATTGATTATGAACATAAAAATGAACAGACCGGAGGAAAATACAATGATTTTTCAACTAAGAATCTAGATAAAATCAAAACAAAAAAGGCTATACCACCTCTTGGTTGTTATGTTATTACTTATTATCTTATCCATTTTAGTGAATTTAAAAAAATTTTTAAACTTCTTATATCACACATTATATCAAACAAAAGTAACTTTTTGTATCACAGAAAATGCAATAAGACCATCGTGTGAGTGAAGTAAAAAAAGCCAAGGTCATGAAAGGGAGATAACTAGCTCCATTTATGCACGATCGGATTATATTTGTTTGATACACTGTTGTCAATATGAATGTGAATAGTGAAAAAAAGACCACAATAGGGAAAACAAAAGAATTAAAAATTAATAAAAAACAAATGGAAATAACAATTTGAATTGAATATATTTATTATATATATATATAAATATATAAAAAAATATAATAAAAATATTTTAAATATTAAAATAAGAGAAAATAATTTAAAAAACTACGGACTTGTATTGGATCGGCACTATAGAGATAATCAACATAGATAGAAATAAAAGATGTAGGCGAAAGAAAAAATTAAGGAAGAAGTATAAAAAAATATCGGATTTATTCAATCACTAAATATACGTAGCTAAAAAAACTTAATCCCCTTTTTTTATTTGTTCATAGAATTGCAACAAAACCACCCCATTGATGGGGTAATGTACAAATTTTTATTTATAGTATAGAACCAATTATTTCATTTAGTCACTTGATTGATCCTTTTTCTATTCATCGTAGCTTAGATCAATTTATATCAATAAAATAAAAATATATTTTTGTCGTTATAGAAGACGGAATTTTAGGGTAATAAATGTAGTATGAATAGAACAGGAGAGGGGAGGGGAGGGGGGAAATAATAAAGAAAGGGTTATCCAAAGCTATATACAAGTCACCCACACCCCCTTTTCTTTTATTTCATTAATTGAATTTCGGTTATTGATTAAGGTGAAGTTCCGTAAAAACCCCTGCCTTCTTTAAAATATCATCAACAGTTCCTGTAGGTTGAGCGCCCTTTTCAAGGAAATATAGAATAGCGGGAACATTTAAATGGATTTGATTCTTTATCGGATCATAAAAACCCACTTTACGAAGATCTCTTCCTTCTCTTCGGGATCGAACATCAATTGCAATGATTCGATAAATGGCTCATTGGGATAGATGTAAATTAACAATACCCCCCCCAGAACCGTATAAGAAGTTTTCTCCTCGTACGGCTCGAGAAATTTAGAAGTTATGTATATAATTCTAATTCATATAAAATAGATCCATAGATTATTCAATCAATTAGACTATGATTAAAATACTTTTTTCTTATTCTTTTGTTTCTTTTTTGAAAAAAAAAAAAACTCATTCTTATTTGTACCCCCATAACTCAAGTTGGGTAACTCTCACTCAAAGGAAAACTACCCTTAAGCTTAAGCATTTCATTTATTGAGCAGTCTCTAACCCCCTTTTTTTGTATGTCTCCTTTAGAATCTATTTCGATTCTTCATTCTGATTTAGTTTAGTTTAGTTATTGAGACAATTGAAAAAAGTTTTTCCTTGTTCCGGGATCCTTTATCCTTGCCTTGAATCATTGGGTTTAGACATTACTTCGGTGATCTTTAATCGTTTCAAAATGGCAGCAACATACCATTCTTTGTGATTTCTTTTTATCAAAGAATCGTATCAATAATCGATTCTCGCGTGATACACTTTTTATCAAATTTTACGTTTGAATTTGAAACTTGCTCGAATTAGATCCTTTCGATTTCTATACCGAAAATATACTTACGAAGTTGTTTCAACTTAGTGATTGACACTAACCCTAGATCTCTGCTCTTGATAAATGAATAAATACTTTCTACTCGAGCTCCATCGTGTACTATTTACATCAAAACCCTCAAAAAATGAGAGCTCTAGTGGAACAGAACAACCGATGTCGAGTCAAGAGCATCTTCATTCCTATATAATATAAAATGGTGGGTGTAAGAATCCACAGTTGATCGTATCCTTCAAGTCGCACGTTGCTTTCTACCACATCGTTTTAAACGAAGTTTTACCATAACCTCTAATTTATTGGAACTCGTATGTAATTGATTCATTTATGGAATCGTGTATAGTCATTGGTTTAGTTGGTCCAGAGTAATCTATACTCTTATGAATGGGTAGTTTTTGAAAAAGTCTCAGCAATAATTCAATTTATTTAAATCCACATTTTATTGTATATATTGGATCAATAACATTTTTTTGTATGAGTTCAATATGGATTTCCCTATATATAGATATTTTCTATGTATATAGAGAGATATTTTAAAATTTCTATAAATTTTAAAATAATTACGAATAAAAAAAGAATCTCTCTTTTTCAATTTCTTCATAGGATGGATTCGCGAGTTTCACCCTTCATCGAGTACTAAGGACTCAGAAGAAATCATTAAAAAGATTTCATTTTGATTGAAAATTTCCTACCTCAATATTATTATTTCAATAAAGTTTTGTAATAAAAAAGGGATTTATTATCATAAATAAATGCATATTCGGATTAACCCATCAATCATTTTAAACAAATAGATCGATAAAAAAAAAAAAGAAAAATCATCATTATAAGAAAATAAGAAAGAACAATCACATTGTATCTATATCTAATACCAGACTCTTAAACATTAAACATAAGGTTGGTTTAAAAGGCAATCTTTAGTCTAATATGATATAGAATATTATTATATATATATCCTATAATATACTATGATATATACAATACGCATACTCTGGGACGGAAGGATTCGAACCTCCGAATAGCGGGACCAAAACCCGTCGCCTTGCCACTTGGCCACGCCCCATTTATATTCAACACTAATAAACACTAATATTGGTAGTGGTTGTTCGTCAATTCGAATACAAATATTCATAGAATAAATTAGATTGTTGCTAGGATTTTGATACGTTTATAGATCAAAGTAAAATCAATTTATTGATCATTACATATAATTCCATTAAGATATTGTATGAAAGTAGGATTTCTTCTATTCTCTTTTTATTTGAGAATTGAAGGATTTTTGATTAAATGAGTTCAAATCAAAGAAAGGTTTTTTGCCCTACTTTATGTTATTAATTTTTCCCTTATCCCTTATATCAATAATAAGGGATTAATAACTCAATCAAATCAAAAGAAATACAATTATCTTCAAGAACAAAGAAAAAAATTTTGTTATGCTTAATATCTTAAGTTTCATCTGTATCTGTCTTAATTCTTTCCTTTATTCAAGTAGTTTTTTCTTCGCCAAATTGCCCGAGGCCTACGCTTTTTTGAATCCAATAGTAGATGTTATGCCAGTAATACCTTTATTTTTTTTTCTATTAGCTTTTGTTTGGCAAGCTGCCGTAAGCTTTCGATGAGATTTTTAATACTATCCAAGACAAATTCATGATTTACTCGAAAAAAAAAAATTATAACTATTTAGAAGATCAGCTAAGTCGTACATACAGTCTGAACCTTTGAGTCCAATATTGAAATTCTTCTATAGCTGTGATAAATCTGGATCACTCTCATTTTCTTATTCTTACTTTTTTCCATCGAACGACCCTGTTAGAGTCCCCCCCAATATATAATATTGGGTATGAAATCCAATTTTTAGTAATGAACGACTCAATTCTTAATTTCTGAAAAGTTTTTCCTATTTCTAGAAATCACTTCACTGCATTTCTTGGTGTCAAAATAGGGTAAAATAGAGAATCTATTCTCTTTTTTTTCAAAAAAAAATGATCTTGGAGATTGTGTAATGCTTACTCTCAAACTATTTGTTTATACAGTAGTAATATTCTTTGTTTCTCTCTTCATTTTCGGATTCCTATCTAATGACCCAGGACGTAATCCTGGACGTGAAGAATAAAAAAATAAGATTTTTTCCTTGCTTGAGTTTAAAATGTTCTTAAAATTTTATCTATTCCACATCTTTCCTTAACTATAAAAAAATACCAAGTAATCGACAGAAACGGAAAGAGAGGGATTCGAACCCTCGGTACAAAAAACTCGTACAACGGATTAGCAATCCGGCGCTTTAGTCCACTCAGCCATCTCTCCCCCAAATTGAAAAAAGGGATAATTACTATCATACATTGTATAAAAATAGAAAATGAAGGCTTGAAAAAAGCCCTTCCTTCTTTATCTCTCTTTATTATCTTTATCTACCTTGTATTATATAGATAAAGATAATAAAGAGAGATATATAGATGGATATCTATAGAATCGATAAAAACTTTTATGAGCAATTCCAATTCCATTTAGATAAAGTAAGGGCTCAAAAGAAGAGATATCTACAATCCCAATATATAAATAATACCAATATATTAAAGATTACTAAAAATATATATTTATAAATAAATAAAAAAAAAGTACCTCTTTTTTTATTTTATTTCTTTCGTCCGAAAAGTCCTTTTCTTTTTATTTCCACGGCCTGGTCTGGTCAGTACCTAGCTGGGCTTTTTTTGTTCCAATGAATCGTAGATCAAATTATTTATTTGATTTGAAAACACAAAATGAGTCCCGTTTTCCTAATCTCATTAGTCCCCCTGACGAAAATATGTCAACGCTCGAATTTTCACGATTCTTTTCTGATCCGATCTTTTTATTACTTATTACTACGACCAATTTTCGTGTTCGACAAAAGGTCCATTTACATACAATAATTGCATTGTAGCGGGTATAGTTTAGTGGTAAAAGTGCGATTCGTTCGATTAACCCCTGAATAGTTAAGGGATCCTTCGGTTTTATTAATATTCCGATCAAAAACTTTATTTCTTAAAAGGATTAAATCCTTTACCTCTCGATGAAAGATTCGAGAAAAAATAAAAATTCTCGTGATTTGTATCCAAAAATAAGTTAGAAATTGAAAAAACTGGATAATGAAATTACGAAACATAATTTTTATTGAATTGGATCAATACTTCCAATTGAAGGAATAAGGGATCCATGGATAAAGGTAGAATTTTTTCTAATCGTAACTAAATCTTCAATTTTTTATTTGTATAAGGGAGATTGAAGCAAAACAAAATAGCTATTAAATAATGTCTTTAGTTTACTAGAGACGTCGACATCTTTTTTAGCTCGGGGGAAACTAAATACCTTTCCTAAGGATTTTTTCAAATAGAAATAGGGAACGAAATAAATAACTGGAAAGATTGTTATAATCTCCTCTTCTATAGGGATCATCTAGAAAGCGGGTCCTTTTGAATGCATTCAGACGGAAAGGCTGACATAGATGTTATGGGTCGCATTTTTTTTGTTTACATCTTCCATAAAGGAGCCGAATGAAACCAAAGTTTCACGTTCGGTTTTGAATTAGAGACGTTAAAAGTGATGAATAAAGGTCTACTATAACCCCTAGCCTTCCAAGCTAACGATGCGGGTTCGATTCCCGCTACCCGCTTATCTTATTATTTATATATATAAATAATAATGGAATTAATATAGAATTACTCGAATATTAATTTTCAATTAACTTACTTAATGTATTAGTTAATCTAATGCATCATTGAATTGAATACGAAATTTCCGGAATTATCACACATTCTTTTTACGAACAAGAGAGGTGAAAATACGAAAAAAAGGTTGGAATGAAAAGCGTCCATTGTCTAATGGATAGGACAGAGGTCTTCTAAACCTTTGGTATAGGTTCAAATCCTGTTGGACGCAATTTTTTTCCATATATTTTTTTAATTAGTTTCTTAATTGCATTTACATTTAATTTGAATATTGGTATTTTAATTTGAATATTGGTATATATTTCTATAAAATAGAAATTTTCTACTTTCTTTAATATATATATAAGTATTTTTATCTAAATTATATATATATATATTATATAAAATTATATAATAAATAAAATAAATTAAATAATTTCATGTTTAATTTATAACATTTTTAAGTTCTAAGATTT